TTTTTTCTATGTCACTTTAAAAAGTATGGTCCAAAAAAAAATGCTTTATAATATAAATATTTATTATATATATAAACATTTATTAATATATAAATATAATAATATATAGATATATATTTATAAATATATTATATTAAATATAAACCAAAAAAAGATTAATTATGGTTCTTATATAAATAACAGTGAAGTATCTATAAGCCTAAGGGTCTTAAGGGTATTCTTAAAAAAAAGATTATTAGTATATCAATATTTAATATAAAATATTGATAGATATATATAAATTAAAATTATGTAATTATATAAAAATTTATAATATATATATATATATAGATAAATAATTATATAAAATATAAAATTTTATATAATAAAAAAAAAAAAAAAAAAATTCAAAGGTCTACTAGATTCTGTTAATTAATAAATTATTTGATTTTATTATAATTTTATTATATATTTATATAAATTATAGGAAATTTTATATAAAAATAAAATTAATAAATAAAATATAATATTACATAAAAAAAACTAAAAATATAATTAGGGGATTATATTTTTAAGTTTTTATATAGAAAAAAATTAGGGGTTTTTTTCGATTGCGGGAAGGAATGTACTAATATTTATTCTAATTTATTAATTTTTATTATTAATAATTTAATATTGTTTTATATTTTATTTAATTTATATATTTAATATTTAAATTAATTACTTATTTATATTATATTATAAAATATATTATTTTATTTTGGTTAATATTTTTATTATTATTTTATTTTACATGTAAATTTTTGTGTGAATTTATTTAATTTTTAAAAAATTATTTAATAATTTTATTCGCAGTGATTAATATTAATATAAAAAAGAAATTTTGTATTAGTAATAATATATAGTATTGGTAAAATTTGTGCCAGCTACCGCGGTTATACAAATAATACAAATAAAAATTTTTAGTAGTAGTTAAATTGATCAAATTTTAATATAAATATAAATTTATTAGGTGAAATTTTTAAATTTATTTATTATTAATTTTAAAAATAATTTAAGCTATAAACTTTTTATAATAAACTAGGATTAGATACCCTATTATTAAAAATAAATATGAGCATACTAAAGTAGTATTAGTTATATTCTTAAAATTTAAAAAATTTGGCGGTATTTTAGTCTATTCAGAGGAATCTGTCCTGTAATTGATAGTCCACATTGAACCTTACTTAAATTTGTTTAATTTGTATATCGCCGTCATCAGAATATATTATAAGATAAAATTTTCTTAATATTTAATAAAATAATATGTCAGGTCAAGGTGCAGTTTATGTTTAAGTAGAGATGGATTACAATAAATTTATTTAATATGGATAATTTTTTGAAATAAAAATTTGAAAGTGGATTTGAAAGTAATATAAAATAGATTATTTATATGATTTTAGCTCTAAAATATGCACATATCGCCCATCGTTCTTATTTTTAAAATAAGATAAGTTGTAACATAGTAGATGTACTGGAAAGTGTATCTAGAAAGACAATTTAAAGCTTAATTAGTAAAGTATTTCATTTACATTGAAAAGAAATTTGTGCAAATCAATTTAAATTGATTAGATTTTATTTATTAATTTTATTTATTTATTTAATTTATTTAATAAAAATAATTTTAAAATTTTAAGTTTAAGTATTTTATAAAGAAAAAATAATTTTAATTATAGTTTATTTGTATTGTAAAAGAAAATTGAAATAATTTGAAAAATTTTTATTTTAAAAGAAAATTTAATTTATTGTACCTTGTGTATCAGGGTTTATTAAATAAAAAATTATTATAATAATTTTTCTCGAATTTTAAAGATTTAATTATATATAAAAGTTACTGTGGAATAATTATTTTTAATATATAATTAGAAATGAAATGTTAATCGTTTTAAAATATATCTAGTTTTTTAAGAAATAAATTTAATTTAGATTTATAAACTTAAATTATTTAATTAATTTAAATAATTTAATTTATAAAATTAATATTTTAAGGGATTAGCTTTAAAATAAATTTTTAAATTTTAAATTAATTATCTAATAAATATAAGCTTAAAAATAGCTATTATTAATAAATTTGTTATAATTTATTTTAAAAATTTAATTATTTAATATAAAATTAAATTATTTATTAAAATATAAATTTTAATAATAAAAATTTATAAATTATGATAAAATTAGTATATACAATTTTTATAAATAATTATTTATGAAAGGTTTAAATAAGGAATTCGGCAAAATATATATTCACCTGTTTATCAAAAACATGTCTTTTTGAATTAAATTTAAAGTCTAACCTGCCCACTGATAAAAATTAAAGGGCCGCAGTATTTTGACTGTGCGAAGGTAGCATAATCACTAGTCTTTTAATTGGAGGCTTGTATGAATGGTTGAATGAGATATATACTGTCTTTTTTAAAATTATATAGAATTTTATTTTTTAATCAAAAAGTTAAAATAAAATTAAAGGACGAGAAGACCCTATAGATCTTTATTTTTGTTATTTATAAATTAAAAAGAATTTTAAAATTTATAATTTAATAAAAAATTTTATTGGGGTGATATTAAAATTTAAAAAACTTTTAAAATTTATTAACATTAATATATGAATAAATGATCCAGTTTTATTGATTAAAAAATTAAGTTACCTTAGGGATAACAGCGTAATTTTTTTTTAGAGTTCATATCGACAAAAAAGATTGCGACCTCGATGTTGGATTAAGAGTTATTTTTAGGTGTAGAAGTTTAAAGTTTAGGTCTGTTCGACCTTTGAATTCTTACATGATCTGAGTTCAAACCGGCGTAAGCCAGGTTGGTTTCTATCCTTAATTAATTATTATATTATAGTACGAAAGGACCTAATATAAAAAATATAGATTTTAATAATATGATTAATATTAATATTAAATAACTATTTTGGCAGATTAGTGCAATAAATTTAGAATTTATAAATATAATTTAATAATTATAAATAGTATTGTTTTATATAGATTTATTATTATCATTAATTGGAAGCTTATTATTAGTAATTTGTGTAATGGTTGGGGTTGCTTTTTTAACTTTATTAGAACGTAAGGTTTTAGGATATATTCAAATTCGTAAAGGTCCTAATAAAGTTGGATTTATAGGGTTATTACAACCTTTTAGAGATGCTGTGAAATTATTTACTAAGGAACAAACTTATCCTTTATTATCTAATTATATTTTTTATTATTTTTCTCCTATTTTTTCTTTGTTTTTATCTTTATTAATTTGAATATGTATTCCTTATTTAATTAAATTATATTCTTTTAATTTAGGAGTATTATTTTTTTTATGTATTACTAGTTTAGGGGTTTATACAGTGATAGTAGCTGGTTGATCTTCTAATTCTAATTATGCTTTATTAGGGGGGTTACGGGCAGTTGCTCAAACTATTTCTTATGAAGTTAGTTTAGCTTTAATTTTATTAAGTTTTATTTTTTTAATTGGTGATTATAATTTTTTAAATTTTTATTTATTTCAAAAATATACTTGATTTATTTTATTTTGTTTTCCTTTAGCATTAGTTTGATTTGCTTCTTGTTTAGCTGAAACAAACCGTACTCCTTTTGATTTTGCTGAAGGTGAATCTGAATTAGTATCTGGGTTTAATGTTGAATATAGAAGAGGGGGATTTGCTTTAATTTTTTTGGCTGAATATTCAAGAATTTTATTTATAAGTATATTATTTAGTGTTATTTTTTTAGGAAGAGATATTTATAGTTTATTATTTTTTTTTAAGTTAACAGTTATTTCTTTTTTATTTATTTGAGTTCGAGGTACATTACCTCGTTTTCGTTATGATAAATTAATGTATTTAGCTTGAAAAAGTTTTTTACCTATATCATTAAATTATTTATTTTTTTTTATTGGGGTAAAATTATTTATTTTATCTTTATTATTTTAATGAATTTTTTTTAGTATTAAAATTAATAGAAGATTTTACTTCTTTCTTATGTTTTCAAGACATACACTATAAAAGCTTATTAATTTAATTTAATAACTTATCTCAATATTTAGATAATAAAGGATTAATTAAAAAGTAAGAAAAATATAAAACAGTTAAAATTTGTCCTGTTAATACATAAGGGTCTTCAACAGGTCGAGCTCCAATTCATGTTAATAAAGAGGCTACAATAACTATATTTCAAAATAAAATTTGATTTAAAGGATAAAATTGTAAGCCTCGGAATTTACTTGTATGTGTAAATGGAAGAATTATTAAAATAGCAATTGATAATACTAAAGCAATTACTCCTCCTAACTTGTTAGGAATTGATCGAAGAATAGCATAAGCAAATAAAAAATATCATTCTGGTTGAATATGGACAGGAGTTACTAAAGGATTAGCTGGAATAAAATTTTCAGGGTCTATTAATAAATAATTAAATTTTCAAATAAATCCAATTAAAATTCAAATAAAAATAATAAATCCTACAATATCCTTATAAATAAAATATGGGTGGAATGGAATTTTATCTACATTACTATTTAATCCTAAAGGGTTATTTGATCCTGTTTGGTGTAAAAATAATAAATGAATTATTGTTAATGCTGCAATAATAAAAGGTAGAACAAAGTGAAAAGTAAAAAATCGAGTTAAAGTAGCATTATCAACTGCAAATCCTCCTCAAATTCATTGTACTAAGTCAGTTCCTAGATAAGGAATAGCTGATAATAGATTTGTAATAACTGTAGCTCCTCAAAAAGATATTTGTCCTCATGGAAGAACATATCCTAAAAATCCTGTTGCTATTACTATAAATAGAATAATTACTCCAATTATTCATGTAGGAACATATAAATATGAATTATAATATACTCCTCGTCCTACATGAGTAAATAAACAAGCAAAAAAGAATGATGCTCCATTAGCATGACAAATTCGTAAAAATCATCCGTTATTAACATCTCGATAAATATGATTTACTCTATTAAAAGCAGTTTCAATATCAGCTGTATAATGTATAGCTAAAAATAATCCTGTAACAATTTGAATTACTAAACAAAGTCCAAGTAATGAACCAAAATTTCATCAAGCGGAAATATTAGATGGAGCTGGTAAGTCTACTAAAGCATTATTTGCAATTTTAAATAAAGGGTGTCTTTTTCGTAAAGGTTTATTCATTAATTTATGGGTCGAAGAGGCCCATAATTTTTTTTAGTAATTTTTACAGTTACTAATAAAGTTAAAAATAAATAATTAATTAATAATAAAGTAATTAAATTAGTAGGGAAGTTATATATTTTGTTTAATGATAAAAAATTTTCATAAAATAAATTATTTTTATTGAATAATTGAATTCTATCATTATTTTTAATAAAGTTTTCTATTAAAGAATTATCAAAAAAATATGAAATTACAATAAATAAAAAAATTATTATAATAGAAATAAAAGTTAATTTAAATGATATAGAAAATATTTCATTTGAGGATAGTGATGTTACATAAATAAATAAAACTAATATTCCTCCCATAAAAATTAAAAATAATACATATGAAAATCAAAAGGTTTTTGAATAAATTCCTGTTATTAAACATGTTAAAAATGTTTGAATTAGTAGTATTAATCCTATTGCTAAAGGGTGCTTTATTTGTATAAAAATAAAACTAGTAATAAAACATAAGAATATAATTATTATAATATCAAGAAATAGTTTATTTAAAATATTAACTTTGGGAGTTAGTGACAAAGAGATTTCTTTTTTCTTGAAGTTTTAAAAAAAATAATTTTTATTTTTAGTTTACAAGACTAATGTTTTTGTTAAACTATTAAAACAATTAATGTCAAATTTTTTATTATATTATTTTATAATTATTATATTTATATTTGGATGTATTGTTTTTATTTCAACTCGAAAGCATTTATTATGTACTTTATTAAGTTTAGAATTTATAGTTTTAATATTATTTATATTATTATTTTTTATATTAAATTTTATAAATTATGAAGGATATTTTAGAATGTTCTTTTTAACATTTTGTGTTTGTGAAGGAGTTTTAGGTTTATCTATTTTGGTATCTATAATTCGTACACATGGTAATGATTATTTTCAAAGTTTTTCTATTTTACAATGTTAAAGTTTATTTTTATAATTTTATTTATAAATGTCTTTATATTTTATAAAAACATTTATTGAATGGTTCAAAATTTACTTTTTTTAGGAGCTTTTTTATTTATAATTAAAATTAGTTCTATATATTATTTTTGTAATATTTCTTATTATTTTGGAATAGATATAGTTTCATATGGATTAATTTTATTAAGTTTTTGAATTTGTGCTTTAATATTAATAGCAAGAGAAAGAGTAGTACGATTAAATAATTATACTAATTTATTTTTATTTATAATTTTATTTTTATTATTAATATTAATTTTAACTTTTAGTTCAATAAGTTTATTTATATTTTATTTATTTTTTGAAAGAAGATTAATTCCAACATTATTTTTGATTTTGGGATGAGGTTATCAACCTGAGCGTTTACAGGCTGGAGTTTATTTATTATTTTATACTTTATTAGCTTCATTACCTTTATTAATTGGAATTTTTTATATTAAAAATAATGATTTTACTATAAATATTATTCTTTTAAATTATTGTAAATTATATAATTTAGAATTTTTATATTTATGTATAGTATTTGCATTTTTAGTAAAAATACCTATATTTTTAGTTCATTTATGACTACCTAAGGCTCATGTTGAAGCTCCGGTTTCTGGTTCAATAATTTTAGCTGGGATTTTATTAAAATTAGGAGGATATGGGTTATTACGAGTTTTTTCTTTATTACAAATTATAGGAATAAAATTTAACTATATTTGAATTAGAATTAGTTTAATTGGTGGGGTATTAGTTAGATTAATTTGTTTACGACAAATGGATTTAAAGGCTTTAATTGCTTATTCATCAGTAGCTCATATAGGAATTGTTTTAAGAGGATTATTGACAATAACATATTGAGGGTTAAGAGGATCTTATACTTTAATATTAGCTCACGGGTTATGTTCTTCAGGATTATTTTGTTTAGCTAATATTTCTTATGAACGAATAGGAAGACGAAGTTTATTAATTAATAAGGGGATATTAAATTTTATACCTAGAATAGCTTTATGATGATTTTTATTATGTTCAGGAAATATAGCAGCTCCTCCTACATTAAATTTATTAGGAGAAATTTCTTTATTAAATAGAATTGTTAGTTGATCATGATTAACAATAATTAGTTTAGCTTTATTATCTTTTTTTAGAGCTGCTTATACATTATATTTATTTGCTTATAGTCAACATGGAAAGGTTTATTCAGGTACATATTTTTTTTCTTCAGGAGTTAGACGAGAATATTTATTATTAATATTACATTGATTGCCTTTAAATTTATTAATTATAAAGAGAAATTTTTGTATATTATGAATTTAATTTAAATAGTTTAATAAAAATATTGATTTGTGGTGTCAATGATATGAAATTTTTCATTTTAGATCGTGAATAATTTAGTTAATTATTGTAAAAATAGTTTTTATATTTTAATTTTTATTAGAATTTCATTATTTTTTTTTAGTTTAAAATTTTTATTTAATGATTTAATTTATTTTATTGAATGAGAGGTTGTTTCATTACATAGAATGTCAATTGTAATAACCTTTTTATTTGATTGAATAAGATTAATATTTATATCTTTTGTTTTATTAATTTCTTCATTAGTAATTTTTTATAGTAATCAATATATAGCAGAAGATTTCAATGTCAATCGATTTATTTTATTAGTATTAATATTTGTTTTATCAATAATAATATTAATTATTAGACCTAATTTAATTAGAATTTTATTAGGATGAGATGGCTTAGGATTAGTCTCTTATTGTTTAGTTATTTATTTTCAAAATGTAAAATCTTATAATGCTGGTATATTAACTGCTTTATCTAATCGAATTGGGGATGTAGCATTATTATTAGCTATTGCTTGAATATTAAACTATGGGAGTTGAAATTATATTTTTTATTTAGATATAATAAATAAAAGTTTTGAAATAATAGTTATTGGGTCATTAGTTATGTTGGCTGCTATAACAAAAAGAGCTCAAATTCCTTTTTCTTCATGATTACCTGCTGCTATGGCGGCTCCGACTCCTGTTTCTGCTTTAGTTCATTCTTCAACTTTAGTAACAGCTGGGGTTTACTTATTAATTCGATTTAATATTTTATTAGTAGATTCATTTATAGGACAATTTTTATTATTAATTTCTGGGTTAACAATGTTTATAGCTGGATTAGGAGCAAATTTCGAATTTGATCTAAAAAAAATTATTGCTTTATCAACTTTAAGTCAATTAGGGTTAATAATAAGAATTTTATCAATTGGATTTTATAAATTAGCCTTTTTTCATTTATTAACCCATGCTTTATTTAAGGCATTATTATTTATATGTGCGGGGGTAATTATTCATAATACAAAAAATGCACAAGATATTCGTTTTATAGGAAGATTAAGAATAAGAATACCATTGACTTGTAGTTGTTTTAATATTGCTAATTTAGCTTTATGTGGAATACCTTTTTTAGCAGGATTTTATTCGAAGGATTTAATTTTAGAAGTTGTAATATTATCTTATATTAATTTTTTTTCTTTTTTTCTTTTTTTTTTTTCTACTGGCTTGACAGTATGTTATTCTTTTCGATTAGTTTATTATTCAATAACAGGAGATTTTAATATAACTTCTTTAAATATATTAAATGATAAGGGTTGAACAATAAGTTTTAGAATTTTTTTTTTAATAGTAATAGCAATTATTGGGGGAAGTATATTAAATTGATTAATATTTTTTAATCCTGATATAATTTGTTTACCTTTTGATATAAAAATATTAACTTTAATTGTTTGTATGTTAGGGGGATTTTCAGGTTATTTAATAAGTAATATTTCTTTATTTTTTTATAATAAATCTTTAATAAATTATGGTTTAAGTAGATTTGCTGGAAGTATATGATTTATACCAATTATTTCTACTTTAGGAGTAATTAAATTTCCAATAAATTTAGGATTATATAGTTATAAAAGTTTTGATCAAGGATGAAGTGAATTTTTTGGAGGTCAAATATTATATAATCAATTAAAAAATTATTCTTTATATATTCAAGAATTTCAAAATAATAATTTAAAAATTTATTTATTAAGTTATTTATTATGAGTGATTGTATTAGTATTAATGAGTATATTTTTAATTTAAATTTAAATAGCTTATATTTAGAGCATGACACTGAAGATGTTAGGGAAATTATTGTAATTTTTAAATATTTATAAAAAATAAATTTTTATTTTTACAGTGAAAATGTAATGTTTTTAATTAAACTATATAAATAGAAATATGTTGATCAAGAAAAAGCTGCTAACTTTTATCTTTAATGGTTTAATTCCATTTATATTTCTTTATTTAATTGGAATATAAATATTCAATGATATTATTAACAGTAATATACCTCTTTTTGGTTTCAATTAATAAGATAAATTGATAAAATCAATACTTTTTAAATGCAAATTAAATGTTATAGTTAACTATTATCCCAATTAATTATTTAAAATACGGGTGAATTTCACCTAAGATTAGGCCGAAACTAATTGCAATATATCGCTTCATATTTAGTTATTTCATTCTAAAGCTCCTTGATTTCATTCATGATATAAACCAATTAATAAAATAAAAATAAAAAATAAACTAGTAATTGATCAATTTAATAGATTTGATGATTTTACAATAAGAATTATTGGAAGAATTAATGCAATTTCTACATCAAAAATTAAGAAAATAATAGCAATTAAAAAAAATCGAAGAGAAAAAGGTAATCGAGAATAATTTATAGGATCAAATCCACATTCAAATGGAGAACTTTTTTCTCGATCAATAATAGTTTTTTTTGATAAAAAAGTAGCTAATATTATTACAACAATAGTAATAATAAAAATAATACAACTTATAATTAATAAAATTAAAATTATTTATACTAAAATTATTTAGTCCTTATGATTGGAAGTCATATATACAAACATATACTTTATAAATTATCTACCTCATCAGTAAATTGAAATATATAAAAATAATCAAACTACATCAACAAAGTGTCAATATCAAGCTGCAGCTTCAAATCCAAAATGATGACTTTTTGAAAAATGATAATTAATATGTCGAAATAAACATACTAATAAAAAAGATGTACCAATTAATACATGAAGTCCATGGAATCCAGTTGCTATAAAAAATGTTGATCCATAAACACTATCTGCAATTGTAAATGAAGCTTCAATATATTCATAACCTTGTAAAATAGAGAAATAAATTCCTAATAAAACAGTGAAAAATAAACTTTGTGTTGCTTGAGTATGATTATTTTCTATAAGACTATGATGAGCTCATGTAACAGTTACACCAGAAGCTAATAAAATAGCAGTATTTAAAAGAGGAATTTGAAATGGATTAAAAGCAACAATTCCTACTGGAGGTCAAGTTATTCCTAATTCAATAGTTGGAGAAAGTCTACTATGAAAAAAAGCTCAGAAAAAAGAAATAAAGAAAAAAATTTCAGAAACAATAAATAAAATTATTCCTCATCGTAATCCTAAAGTAACAGGTAAAGTATGTAATCCTTGAAATGTTCCTTCTCGAGAAATATCTCGTCATCATTGGTATATAGTTAATAAAGTAATAATATTTCCTAAAGTAAATAATGTTATATCATATTGATGAAATCATTGAACAAGGCCAGTAACAGTTGTTATAGCTCCAATAGCCCCTGTTAAAGGTCAAGGTCTATAATCTACTAAGTGAAAGGGGTGGTTTGCATGTGCTGACATTAATTTACTTCACTAGAATAAAGAGTACTTAAAACTGCGAATACATAAGATTGAATAATTGCAACAGCTGATTCTAATACTAAAAGAGCAATTTGTGTAACTAAAATTAATGAAAGAATAATATAAGAAGTTGATATTGGCCCTGTATTTCCTAATAAAGTTATTAAAAGATGTCCAGCAATTATATTAGCAGTTAATCGAACAGCTAAAGTTCCAGGTCGAATTACATTACTAATTGTTTCAATACATACTATAAATGGTATTAAAACTGGTGGTGTTCCTTGAGGTACTAAATGTGCAAATATATGTTGAGTATGACAAATTCATCCATATAATATAAAACTTAATCATAATGGGAAAGCTAATGTTAAAGTTAATGTTAAATGACTTGTACTAGTAAAAATATATGGGAATAATCCTAAAAAATTATTAAATATAATTAAAGAAAATAATGAAATAAATATTAATGTACTTCCATTGTGTCCATTTGGTCCTAATAATGTTTTAAATTCCTTATGAAGAGTTAATAAAATATTATTTCAAATAACTTGAAATCGATTAGGTATTAATCAATATGAAGATGGGATAATTAATAGACCTAAGAATGTTCTTAATCAATTTAATGATAAATTAAAAATAGTTGTTGAAGGATCAAATACAGAAAATAAATTTGTTATCATTTTCAATTTATTTTAAAAGATTTAATATTAAGATTTTGGGCATTTTGATTTGATGAATAAGAAACACAAAAATAATTTTTAATATTAAAAATTACTAATGTAATAGAAAAAACTAAAAATAAAGTTAATCATCTAATAGGGGCTATTTGTGGAATTAAAAAATATTAGAAAATCTAATGTTTTCAGTTTGACATACTAATGTTTTTGGTTAAACTAATTTTTTAAATTTATATCATTAGAAGTAAGTGCTAATTTACTATAAAATGGTTTAAGAGACCAGTACTTGCTTTCAGTCATCTAATGAATTTAATTGAGAAGAAACTCATTTAATAAAATAATTTATTGGAATTCTTTCAATAACAATAGGTATAAAACTATGATTTGCTCCACAAATTTCTGAACATTGTCCAAAAAATAAACCAGATTGATTAATTAAGAAATTAGTTTGATTTAATCGTCCAGGAGTAGCATCAATTTTTACACCTAAAGATGGAACTGTTCATGAATGAAGAACATCAGTAGCAGTTACTAAGATTCGAATTTGATTATTTAATGGTAAAATAATTCGGTTATCTACGTCTAATAATCGGAATCCATTTAAATCTAATTCATTTGTAGGAATTATATATGAATCAAATTCTAAGTTTAAAAAGTTAGAATATTCATAACTTCAATATCATTGATGACCAATAGCCTTTAAAGTAATTAAAGGAGAATTAATTTCATCTAATAAGTATAATAAACGTAATGATGGAAAAGCAATAAATATTAAAATAATTGCTGGTAAAATAGTTCAAATAATTTCAATAGTTTGACCATGTAATAAATATCGATTAGTAAACTTATTAAAAAATAACATAAATATTACATATGCAATTAATACAGTAATTATAATTAAAATTAAAATTGTGTGATCATGAAAAAAATTTAATTGTTCTATTAATGGGGATGCACTATTTTGTAATCCTAAATTTGCTCAGGTTGCCATTAGTAATTCTAACAAAAGATAAAATTCTTTATATATGAAGCTTAAATTCATTGCACTAATCTGCCATATTAGAAATTAGATGATAATAGTGGAAGTTCTGCATAAGTGTGTTCTGCAGGTGGAAGAGTATGATATCATTCAATTGATGAAGATAATTGTATAGGGAATGAAGGTGTTCGTTGAGAAATTATACTTTCTCAAATAATAAATAAGAAGAATACAATAGCAAATAATGAAATTGTACTTCCCAATGATGATACAATATTTCATGTTAAATAACTATCAGGAAAATCAGAATATCGTCGAGGTATTCCGGCTAATCCTAAGAAATGTTGAGGGAAGAATGTTAAATTTACTCCAATAAATATAATAGTAAATTGAATCTTTAATCATGTAGGATTTATTACTAATCCTGTTAATAATGGGTATCAATGAACAAATCCAGCTATAATAGCAAATACAGCTCCTATTGATAGTACATAGTGGAAGTGGGCTACAACATAATATGTATCATGAAGAACAATATCAATAGAAGAATTGGCTAATACAACTCCAGTTAATCCTCCTACAGTAAATAAGAATACAAATCCTAATGATCATAATAAAGCAGGAGTGTAATTTAATTGTGTTCCATGTAATGTAGCTAATCAACTAAAAATCTTAATTCCTGTAGGAACAGCAATAATTATTGTAGCTGAAGTAAAGTAAGCTCGTGTATCTACGTCTATTCCAACTGTAAATATATGATGGGCTCACACAATAAATCCTAATAACCCAATAGCTAACATAGCATAAATTATTCCTAATGTTCCAAATGTTTCCTTCTTTCCACTTTCTTGAGTAATAATATGAGAAATTATACCAAATCCTGGTAAAATTAAAATATATACTTCTGGATGTCCAAAGAATCAAAATAAGTGTTGATAAAGAATTGGGTCTCCTCCTCCAATTGGGTCAAAGAATGAAGTATTTAAATTTCGATCTGTTAATAATATAGTAATAGCTCCGGCTAATACAGGTAATGAAAGAAGTAATAAAACAGCAGTAATTACTACTGATCAAACAAATAATGGTATTCGATCAAGTGTAATTCCTGAAGATCGCATATTAATAACTGTAGTAATAAAATTTACTGCCCCTAAAATTGATGAAATCCCTGCTAAATGTAAAGAAAAAATAGCTAAATCAACTGAGGCCCCAGCGTGAGCTGTTCCAGATGATAGAGGAGGATAAACTGTTCATCCTGTCCCAGCTCCATTTTCTACTAAACTACTTGAAAGTAGTAAAGTTAATGAAGGTGGAAGTATTCAAAAACTTATATTATTTATTCGTGGAAAAGCTATATCAGGAGCTCCTAGTATTAAAGGAACTAATCAATTTCCAAATCCACCAATTATAATTGGTATAACTATAAAGAAAATTATAATAAAAGCATGTGCAGTTACAATAACATTATAAATTTGATCATTTCCAATAAATACTCCAGGTTGACTTAATTCTGCACGAATTAAAATACTTAAAGAAGTACCAATTATTCCAGCTCAAGCTCCAAAAATAAAATATAATGTTCCAATATCTTTATGATTTGTAGAAAATAGTCATTGTCGCGATTAAATGGCTGAAGTTTAGGCGATAAATTGTAAATTTATATATAAGAGTAATTCTTTTTAATCAAACTTTATATTCAATAATGATATTAGACTGCAATTCTGAAGGAATAATTTTTTAATTATTAAAGTTTAAGAATTAAAAGAGTAATACAAATATTTTCAGCTTTGAAGGCTATTAGTTTAATTAACTTAAATTCTTATTATAAAATTAAGTAAATTAATGAAATAATTATTAATCCTATAATAGAAAAAAAATTTATAGTTAAAATAAAAGTTATATTTTTATTATTGAAGTTATTTATTAGTATTCAAGAATTTTTATTAAAATTTAACATGTAAATACTATAAGATATTCGTAAATAATAATATAAAGTGATTAAAGTTAAACAAACAGAAATAAACAATAAAAATAATTGGTGTGTTTCTACTAAATTTTGAATTACTAATCATTTAGGTAAAAATCCTAAAAATGGGGGTAATCCTCCTAAAGATAATAAATTTAAAAATAAAAAAAATTTAATTACAGGATTTATTATTGAAAAATTAAAAATTTGATTAAAATGAAATAATTTTAAATTATTAAATAATAAAACAATTGATATAGAAAGAAAAAAATAGAATACAAAATAAGTTAATCATAACAACTCATTGTTTATTATTGCTATTAATATTCAACCTAAATGATTAATAGAAGAAAAAGCTATTAATTTACGTAAAGATGTTTGATTTAATCCTCCTAAAGCTCCAATGATTATTGATAAAATAATGGCTACTAAAAAAAAATTATAGTTAATATTGTAAGAAATTAATATTAAAGGAGCAATTTTTTGTCAAGTTATTAAAATTAATCCATTAATTCATCTTAATCCTTCTATTACTCCTGGGAATCAAAAATGAAAAGGAGCAGCTCCATTTTTTAATAATAATGTTGATAAAATTAATAATTCATAAAAATTATTATTTATTCAATTTAAGTTAAATGATATTATCATTAAAATAATAGCAAATAATAAAATTGAAGAAGCAAAGGCTTGAGTTAAAAAATATTTTAGGCTTCTTTCAGAAGTTATTAAATTTTTTTTACCTTCATTTATTAGGGGGATAAATGAAAGTAAATTAATTTCTAACCCTATTCAAGCACCAAGTCACGAATTAGCAGAAATAGTAATTAATGACCCAAAAATTAATATAATTAAGAAAATATTATTAGAAATTTTTTTGATTAAAAAGAAAAGGATTATAACCTTTATAAGTGGGGTATGAACCCAATAGCTTAATTAGCTTATCTTTTTATTTATATTTTAGTGTATGATGCACAAAAGTTTTTGATACTTTTAGAAATAGTTTAATTCTATTAAATATAATGAATAAAGCATTAAATCTTTATGATTTACCCTATCAAGGTAATCCTTTTTATCAGGCAATTCATT